TTTCTATGATATGTCTTTCTATATGAAAATTGGTTATTTACGATGTACGATGATCCCTGTTAAGCATCCATGGCTGAATGGTTAAAGCGCCCAACTCATAATTGGTAAATTTGCGGGTTCAATTCCTGCTGGATGCACGCGAACGGGAACGTTCCATAAGTCTATTGGAACTGGCTCTCTATCCATGGAATCTCATCCATCATCCATACATAACGAATTGGTATGGTATATTCATACCATAACATAAAAACAATAAGAACTCGAATTCTTATCGATACTGGAACTCAGAGCATAGGAGGGAAAGTCGATTTATGGATGGAATCAAATACGCAGTATTTACAGAAAAAAGTCTTCGTTTATTGGGAAAGAATCAATATACTTTTAATGTCGAATCGGGATTCACTAAGACAGAAATAAAGCATTGGGTCGAGCTCTTCTTTGGTGTTAAGGTAGTAGCTGTGAATAGCCATCGACTACCCCGAAAGGGTAGAAGAATGGGACCTATTCTGGGACATACAATGCATTACAGACGTATGATCATTACCCTTCAACCGGGTTATTCTATTCCACTTCTAGATAGAGAAAAGAATTAAAGGAGAATACTTAATAATACGGCGAAACATTTATACAAAACACCTATCCCGAGCACACGCAAGGGAACCGTAGACAGGCAAGTGAAATCCAATCCACGAAATAAATTGATCCATGGACGGCACCGTTGTGGTAAAGGTCGTAATGCCAGAGGAATCATTACCGCAAGGCATAGAGGGGGAGGTCATAAGCGCCTATACCGTAAAATCGATTTTCGACGGAATCAAAAAGACATATCTGGTAGAATCGTAACCATAGAATACGACCCTAATCGAAATGCATACATTTGTCTCATACACTATGGGGATGGTGAGAAGAGATATATTTTACATCCCAGAGGAGCTATAATTGGAGATACTATTGTTTCTGGTACAAAAGTTCCTATATCAATGGGAAATGCCCTACCTTTGAGTGCGGTTTGAACTATTGATTTACGTAATTGGAAGTAACCAATTAGGTTTACGACGAAACCTAGAAATCGATCACTGATCCAATTTGACTAACTCTACGGGATAGACCTCAACAGAAAACTGTTGAGTAACGGCAGCAAGTGATTGAGTTCAGTAGTTCCTCATAGAAAATTATTGACTCTAGAGATATGGTAATATGGAGAAGACAAAATTGTTTGAAGCACGCACAGAACCGGAAGCGCCCCTTGTTTCAAAGAGAGGAGGACGGGTTATTCACATTTAATTTGATGGTCAGAGGCGAATTGAAAGCTAAGCAGTGGTAATTAAGACCCCCGGGTGAAAATAGGGATGTCTCCTACGTTACCCATAATATGTGGAAATATCGACGTAATTTCATAGAGTCATTCGATCTGAATGCTACATGAAGAACATAAGCCAGATGACGGAACGCGGAGACCTAGGATGTAGAAGATCATAACATGAGCGATTCGGCAGATTTGGATTCCTTTTCTATATATCCACTCATGTGGTACTTCATCATACGATTCATATAAGATCCATCTGTCTAGAGATCGTCATATACATCTAGAAAGCCGTATGCTTTGGAAGAAGCTTGTACAGTTTGGGAAGGGGTTTTTTGAGAAAAAAGAAGAATCTACTTCAACCGATATGCCCTTAGGCACGGCCATACATAACATAGAAATCACACGTGGAAGGGGTGGGCAATTAGCTAGAGCAGCAGGTGCTGTAGCGAAACTGATTGCAAAAGAGGGTAAATTGGCCACTTTAAGATTACCATCCGGGGAGGTCCGTTTGGTATCCCAAAACTGCTTAGCAACAGTCGGACAAGTGGGTAATGTTGGGGCGAACCAAAAAAGTTTGGGTAGAGCCGGATCTAAGTGTTGGCTAGGTAAACGCCCCGTAGTAAGAGGGGTAGTTATGAACCCTGTGGACCACCCCCATGGGGGCGGTGAAGGGAAAGCCCCCATTGGTAGAAAAAAACCCACAACCCCTTGGGGTTATCCTGCGCTTGGAAGAAGAACTAGGAAAAGGAAAAAATATAGTGATAGTTTTATTCTTCGTCGCCGTAAGTAAATACGTAACTAGGAATATGGAAAATTGCATTGCAATAATGCGATGGGCGAACGACGGGAATTGAACCCGCGCATGGTGGATTCACAATCCACTGCCTTGATCCACTTGGCTACATCCGCCCCTTATCCAGCTAAAGGATTTTCTCTTTTTTCCACTCATCATTATTCTATTTATTCTGACCTCCATACCTCGATCGAGATAGTGGACATAGGATGCCACTTTTTAAAATGAAAAAAAGGAGTAATCAGCTGTGACACGAAAAAAAACGAATCCTTTTGTAGCTCGTCATTTATTGACAAAAATCGAAAAGGTCAATATGAAGGAGGAGAAAGAAACAATAGTAACGTGGTCCCGGGCATCTAGCATTCTACCCGCAATGGTTGGCCATACAATCGCGATTCATAATGGAAAGGAACATATACCTATTTACATAACAAATCCTATGGTAGGTCGCAAATTGGGGGAATTTGTGCCTACTCGGCATTTCACGAGTTATGAAAGTGCAAGAAAGGATACTAAATCTCGTCGTTAACTGAATTCAGAATAGAAAGATTCAGAATAAATAAAGAAATATAGGATTCAAATTAAAGTAAAGTGTAGGTGGGGAATAACCTTATTTATGACAAGTTTCAAATTGGTAAAGTATACCCCTAGGATAAAGAAGAAGAAGAACGCGCTACGGAAACTCGCAAGAAAAGTTCCAACTGATCGTCTACTTAAGTTCGAACGGGTTTTCAAAGCACAAAAACGCATACATATGTCTGTTTTTAAAGCACAAAGAGTTCTTGATGAGATTCGCTGGCGTTACTATGAGGAAACCGTTATGATACTGAACCTCATGCCTTATCGAGCATCTTATCCCATCTTAAAGTTGGTTTATTCGGCAGCAGCAAATGCTATTTATTATAGGGATTTCGACAAAGCTAATTTATTCATAACAAAAGCCGAAGTGAGTAGGAGTACTATTATGAAAAAATTCAGACCTCGGGCTCGAGGACGTGGTTATCCTATAAAAAAAACCATGTGTCATATAACAATTGTACTAAATATAATAAAGAAATCTAAATAACTTTTAGATCAACCTAAGATTTCGATTCCCAGTAAAAAAAAAAAAATAGAATAGAAAAATATGGGACAAAAAATAAATCCACTCGGTTTCAGACTTGGTACAACCCAAAATCACCATTCCTTTTGGTTCGCACAACCAAAAAATTATTCTGAAGGTTTACAAGAAGATAAAAAAATACGGAATTGTATCAAGAACTATATACAAAAGAATAGGAAAAAAAGTTCGAATAGAAAAATAGAATCAGACTCAAGTTCCGAAGTAATTACACATATAGAAATTCAAAAAGAAATCGATACAATTCACGTTATAATCCATATTGGATTCCCCAATTTATTAAAGAAAAAAGGAGCAATCGAAGAATTAGAGAAAGATATCCAAAAGGAAGTGAATTCTGTAAACCAGAGACTTAATATTGCTATCGAAAAAGTTAAAGAACCCTATAGACAACCTAACATTCTTGCGGAATATATAGCTTTCCAATTAAAAAATAGAGTTTCATTCCGAAAAGCAATGAAAAAAGCCATTGAATTAACTAAAAAAGCAGATATAAAGGGAGTCAAAATAAAAATAGCAGGCCGTCTAGGAGGGAAAGAAATTGCACGTGCCGAATGCATCAAAAAGGGTAGACTTCCTCTCCAAACAATTCGCGCTAAAATTGATTATTGCTGTTATCCAATTCGAACTATCTATGGAGTATTAGGTGTAAAAATTTGGATATTCGTAGAAGAAGAATAAGTAACCTTGTCTTCTCATTCTGGCCAGTGATAGAATAAAAAAGACAAGAACCTTATTTTCCAAAAATCCCATAAAAAAGAAGAAATTATACCTCTTTCTATAAGATTTAATGAAAATTGATAAATCTTTTAATATAATTGCTATGCTTAGTGTGTGACTCGTTAGTTTTTTCTTTAGGGTCAAAAATGGAAATAAAAAAAATTTTTGAGCGAACCTTAATAAAAATAGAAAAAACTTAGTAATTATAGAAAATTAACTAATAACCAACCTATTGCTTCGTATTGTCGAGATCCTAACAAAGAAACAGTCACTATGTGAATAAATACATCTATCATAAATGACTAGATCTATCATATAGTTGTAGCAACTGCATTTTTTTTCTCTAAAAAAGAAACCGGATTCTAGGTTGTGAAACAAAACTAAAGGGATGTGGATAAAAGGAGGGATGATAGATAGAAGGAAGAAGAATAAGAAAGATATAAGATTCCTATGTGTATGGTCTATGAATTACATCATAAAAGGCAATGTGATAAAGCATCAATATAATATAATATAATAAGAGAGAATTAAAAATCGTAAAAATTTAAAGCAATAATAAAGAGCAGCCCAGGTTAATAAAACTGAGAAAATTAACTCGGAAAGTTTGGAAGCTCCGTTGCAGGATTAAAACCTAACCATTAAAAGAGAAGCTGTGGGAACGACAAAACCTATGACTGCATAGGATTGATTTTATTGAAAAGAATCCTAATACTTCATTGGGTGGGATGGCGGAACAAACCAAAAAAATTGTCTTATTTGATAATTTGATAAAGTTATAAATTAACAAATAAGACAAGAAAGAGTAAATATTCGCCCGCGAAATCCTTATTGGATTAGAATACTTCACTATGATTCAATAAGGATATCCCTTATAAAAAAGAAAGATTACATTATCTACAAATATGGAATTTGTATATATTCTAGATCTTTTTTCTTAACTATATATTTTTCTATTTTAAGAAATGCAAAAAAAACCTAAATATTTTTGAATATTATGGAATTAGAGAAATTTGCACGCTTTCTGATCTTATTCGCGAGGAGCTGGATGAGAAGAAACTCTCATGTCCAGTTTTGCAGTAGAGATGGAACTAAAAAAGAACCATCGACTATAACCCCAAAAGAACTAGATTTCGTAAACAACATAGAGGAAGAATGAAGGGAAAATCCTGCCGAGGCAATCGTATTTGTTTTGGTAGATATGCTCTTCAAGTACTTGAACCCGCTTGGATTACAGCAAGACAGATAGAAGCAGGACGAAGAGCAATGACACGATATGCACGTCGTGGTGGAAAACTATGGGTACGTATATTTCCCGACAAACCAGTTACACTAAGACCCACAGAAACACGTATGGGCTCAGGAAAGGGATCCCCCGAGTATTGGGTAGCCGTTGTTAAACCAGGTCGAATACTTTATGAAATGAGCGGAGTATCTGAAACTATAGCTAGAGCAGCTATCTCCATAGCTGCCAGTAAAATGCCCATACGAAGCCAATTTCTTAGATTAGAGATATAGACCCCCAAAAAAAAGGAGTATTGAGGATAAAAAACCCCAGGTTTTCCTTCTCAAGAGACAATATATCTTTCATTCCTTTGCAGTGAAATAACAAATTGAAATCTAAATAATATGATTCAACCTCAGACCCTTTTAAATGTAGCGGATAACAGTGGAGCTCGAAAATTGATGTGTATTAGAGTCATAGGAGCTGCTGGTAATCAGCGATATGCTCGTATTGGTGATGTTATTGTTGCTGTAATCAAAGACGCAGTGCCTCAAATGCCTCTAGAAAGATCCGAAGTAATTCGAGCTGTAATTGTACGTACATGTAAAGAATTCAAATGTGAAGACGGTATAATAATACGCTATGATGACAATGCAGCAGTTATCATTGATCAAAAAGGAAATCCAAAAGGAACTCGAGTTTTTGGCGCGATTGCCGAGGAATTGAGAGAATTGAATTTTACTAAAATAGTTTCATTAGCTCCTGAAGTATTATAAATACTAGTAGATGAGATATAGATCGAAGATAAAATTAGTAGATTGTGTTTTACGTATATGCATTAAAATCCAAAATAAAAAGAAAAAGGAAAACATGTTGATTATCTAAAAATTAGGAGGAACCTAGAATTAGAGTCTTATGGGCAAGGACACTATTGCTGATTTACTAACCTCTATAAGAAACGCAGACATGAGTAAAAAAGGAACTGTTCGAGTAGTATCTACAAATATTACCGAAAACATTGTTAAAATACTTCTACGAGAGGGTTTTATTGAAAGTGTTCGGAAACATCAAGAAAGTAACAGATATTTCTTGGTTTCAACTTTACGACATCAAAAGAGAAGGACTAGAAAAGGAATATATAGAACTAGAACCTTTTTAAAGCGTATCAGCCGACCTGGCTTACGAATTTATGCTAACTATCAAGGAATTCCTAAGGTTTTGGGCGGAATGGGAATTGCTATTCTTTCTACTTCTCAAGGTATAATGACAGATCGAGAAGCTCGACTAAAGAGAATTGGGGGAGAAGTCTTATGTTATATATGGTAATGGCCCCGCCTATAGTATCCGAATTCTATCTCGAACTTCCTATTTTGAAAATGCAAATAGAAAAATAAGAGAAAAAAATATGACAGAAAAAAAAAATAGGAGAGAAAAAAAAAACCCGAGAGAAGCAAAAGTTACTTTCGAAGGTTTAGTTACGGAAGCCCTACCCAACGGAATGTTCCGAGTTCGCTTAGAGAATGACACCATCATCCTGGGCTATATTTCAGGAAAAATCCGGTCAAGTTCTATACGAATACTGATGGGAGATAGGGTCAAAATTGAAGTAAGTCGTTATGATTCAAGCAAAGGGCGTATAATTTATAGACTTCCCCATAAGGATTCGAAGCGTACCGAAGACTCGAAGGATACTGAAGATTTAAAGGATACCAAAGATTCAAAGGATTAGCTTTTTATAGGATAATAAATTCCAAATTTCAAAATTTAAGTGAAGAAGCTTATTTTTTCCCAAAAAGTAGATTCATAGTTTAATAAAGGAATACCTAAATATGAAAATAAGAGCTTCCGTTCGTAAAATTTGTACAAAATGTCGACTGATTCGTAGGCGTGGTCGAATTAGAGTCATTTGTTCCAATCCGAAGCATAAACAAAGACAGGGGTAATCTTTCGAAAAAGGAGCTTTCCTTTCTAAAAAGTAAAAAAAAAAAGTACCCAGAGAAATGTACAAATTCCTAATCAAAGAATGAAAGTAAAGGATATATTTAACCCTGAAACGGATATCTTTGTATCTTTTTTTCTTTTTGTTATTTCTAACTCATATTTATGAGATAATAAAATATGACAAAAGCTATACCAAAAATAGGTTCACGTAAGAAAGTGCGTATTGGTTTGCGTAGGAATGCCCGTTTTAGTTTACGGAAAAGTGCACGGAGAATAACAAAAGGGGTTATTCATGTTCAAGCCAGTTTCAACAATACCATTATAACTGTTACAGACCCACAAGGTCGGGTGGTTTTCTGGTCCTCCGCGGGTACTTGTGGATTCAAAAGCTCAAGAAA